AGAGGAAACAAAACGGAGTTCGTTTCCTTTGTATACTTTAATACACAATACCCATCGTTTCTTTTGCCTGTTTTATATACATAAAACTTAATTAAATTAGTAAGGGGTATAGCTCCGACACTTAGATGGATAAGTATGTATCATGATCTATAACTAGAATACTGAATATGTATGTCGACCCATATCAATTAATTTGTCGAATATATACTCATACAAATTACTCATGTGCCAGGAACCAGATTTGAACTGGTGACACGAGGATTTTCAGTCCTCTGCTCTACCAGCTGAGCTATCCCGACCATTCACGACGCATCATCCTCATTTTATTTTAATATAGGACTTGGGTCTATGTCAATTAAAAAACGAAAAGATATTCCAAAGTATTATCCAGGCCCTGGTAGAATTTCTTGTATCTTCAAAAAGAAAACCTTGTAAGTTTCAATACAGTACAAATAATACAAATAATGATATAGATTGTTAATTATTTTAATTTAATACATTATTCAAAGATGCTCATTTGCATTTGTACACGTATCATATATATCACACACAAGGCTTATGATGTGATAAGAAAAAAAATTTCCGCTCAGATCGGTTTGTGAATGAAATAGTAGAGTGAGAATAACTGCGAACCATAACCAATTTTGAGTCACTAACAAAATAAAATGAGAAGATAAATAATTAGGGAGGCAACCAGGCCTTTTTGGGGATAGAGGGACTTGAACCCTCACGATTTCTAAAGTCGACGGATTTTCCTCTTACTATAAATTTCATTGTTGTCGATATTGACATGTAGAATGGGACTCTATCTTTATTCTTATCCGATTAATCAATTCTAAAAAAAAAAGATTTATCAGACTATGATGGAGTGAATGATTTGATCAATGAATATTTATTTCATTTTTCAATTTTGATTTTGAATCGATTCACAAAAATTCTTTCATTTTTCATATAAATAGATAGAAAAAAATTATAGAACCGGTTGGAGTCATCATTAATCATTTTTAATCATTTGGCGATAGTATTTCAGTAAGTATACATATGTATATAGGTTTATCTTTCATCCTTTCGGAAGTTTCGATGGAAGGATTCCTTTACGAACACAATGCAGCCAACTCCATTTGTTAGAACAGCTTCCATTGAGTCTCTGCACCTATCCTTTATTTATTCTCGCTTTCTGAAACCTTGTTTGTTTTCATAAAACGGGATTTGGCTCAGGATTGCCCATTTTTAATTCCAGGGTTTCTCTGAATTTGAAAGTTATCACTTGGTAGGTTTCCATACCAAGGCTCAATCCAATTAAGTCCGTAGCGTCTACCAATTTCGCCATATCCCCCTTTTTTTTGTGATGTGATTAGGATCACATCATGATGCCGTTTACCCTTTTTTGTTCATTTCCATTTATATTATGCTGGAACCGTTGAATTGATTAGATATCGATTCCTGTATTGAAAAGTGTTTTCTCCGATTTGATTTTTTATCTATCTTCTTTCATCTCTATTGGAGACCATACTTGGTCCAACCAGAAATTCAATATAGATATATACCACATAACATATATCTATTATAATTATTATAATATATTATATATATACATGTCCCAATTTCTATGATTTTCTATCATTTTTAGTGTGCAATTTTAAATACTTGAACGGTCGATTCTTTTTTTTTTTTTTTTGTCTTAGGTTTCGCCTTTCCGAATGAAACCCTAGGAATGTTTCATTATGGTCTGGATTGCACTTTTCTCCTCTTATCCTTTTCTTAGGGCAGATCATAAAAAAAAAAAAAAACGACAAAGGGCAATTTAGTATTATTAATTTCAAATTTCATTAATAGCCATAACTAATCGAATGGATATAATTAATCAATTAATCATTCCGTTAATTTATATATTAATGAATATTAATGAAATTATTTCAAATTTTATAAATTCTCTATTTTCGCTTTCAAATAGATTCAAATAGATATAATAATTAATTAATTATATTAATATATTATACGATTATAATATACAATAAATATACAATAAGATTCTAACTTAATTACTAGATTATATTCCTAACTTTAGGTACAAAATTCTATTTCAAATTCTAAATCTAAATAAATATCTAGAAATAAAAAACCATGTACTAAAATATTTTATTTAGAATTTATATAGTTTTATTTTTATTTTCTTTTTTATATAGTAAAATATCAAAAAACAATATTAAAAAATAGTAAAGGAAATATTAAATATGGAATAGTAAAAAAATATTCGTCTCTAATTAAACAAATTAAGATATTTATTATTGATAAACATATATTTGAGAAATAGATCTAAATTAATATATCAAAATGAAATATTTTTGAAAATTAGATTTTCCATTCTTATTCGTTTCTATAGTTGAATTTTTCTACATTTATATCATATTTATTATGAAATAATTAAGAATAAACAGTTAAGATCTCAGCAGCAGTAGTTTACTAAATTAGTATACGTGTACAATTTATGTTATGTGAGCCCGCTTAGCTCAGAGGTTAGAGCATCGCATTTGTAATGCGATGGTCATCGGTTCGATTCCGATAGCCGGCTTTTCTCCATTTGTTTTATTTTTTAGATAATTGATAATAGGAAATCTAAAGTGAAAAGCTTCTTTGCCCGTTCCTAAAGGTCGCCGAGCCCCTTCCCCTTCGATTATTTCATAGAAACTTCCAATTATTAATAAAAATTGGATTGGAGGGGTTTGGTCTCTGTAGAACAAATCAATCAAGAAAAGAGCCCTTCATTTTTTTTTTTTTTTCGATTATTTCAAATTCTTTTTCTTTTTTATTTATATAATACAATTATATATACAATATTTCTATACAATAAGGTCTGACTATTGATACAATTCCTCTAATAATTCTTTGTAATACTTCAGTAAATTTCGCTTCATTTATCATATTTTAGTTTAGTTTTAATTTTCGTTTATGAAATTTCATAAAAAAAAGGAGTCTTTATGTCGCGTTACAGAGGACCTCGTTTCAAAAAAATCCGCCGTTTGGGGGCTTTACCGGGGCTAACTAGTAAAAAGCCTAGAGCCGGAAGCGATCTTCGAACCCAATCGCGCCCCGGCAAAAAATCGCAATATCGTATTCGTTTAGAAGAAAAACAAAAATTGCGCTTTCATTATGGTCTTACGGAACAACAATTACTTAAATACGTTCGTATCGCCGGAAAAGCCAAAGGGTCAACAGGTCAGGTTTTACTACAACTACTTGAAATGCGTTTGGATAACATCCTTTTTCGATTGGGTATGGCTTCGACTATTCCTCAAGCCCGCCAATTAGTTAACCACAGGCATATTTTAGTTAATGGTCGTATAGTAGATATACCAAGTTATCGATGCAAACCCAGAGATATTATTACGGTGAGAGATGAAAAAAAATCTAAGACTCTGATTCAAAATTATCTTGATTCATCCCCCCCTGAGGAATTACCAAAACATTTGACTCTTCACCCATTCCAATATAAAGGATTAGTCAATCAAATAATAGATAGTAAGTGGGTCGGTTTGAAAATAAATGAATTGCTAGTTGTAGAATATTACTCTCGTCAGACTTAATCCTAACTAAAATAACACGGCAAATTTTGCTCCCCCTTTTTTCGCTTAAGTAAAGGGGCTGAGGGAAGTAAGTTAAGGGTTTTGGTCTGGGGATTTTTCTCTCATTCATGTATCTATAGATCAGTAGGGTATTTTCATTCCTTGTCCATTTTATCCAGTATTTTCGTACCACAGAAATTAGGATTAGGAATAAAGAATCCATATCAAAGAAAAGCTACAGGCTAGTTGTTGGAGTATCCATTCTTATTTGATGCATTGTGGCCAGTAACATTGATGAATTAGGTGAAGAATACGGAAAGAGAGGGATTCGAACCCTCGGTAAACAGAAGTCTACATAGCAGTTCCAATGCTACGCCTTCAACCACTCGGCCATCTCTCCTACATAATGATTATGGCTCAAAACCCGAGTGAATAGTGAGCCATTGATATTCATTTTGTATAGGTATGTACATTCCATTTTCACTATAAAAATGGAACTCTAAAAGCATAAAAGTTTTCATCAAAGATAAATCCTCCCTCCGAGGCTGGGGATAAAGATAATTTTTTTTATGAAAAAAAAAATTGTAAAATAAAGATATATCTATTCATGTTTGCGAAGATAATGTTTCCACCCTTTCTAATATTTATACCGGATTAAATCACTCAATTGGAACGAATCCGCGGATCGATCTATTTTTTTAGACTATGTTTAATGGCTACCTTTATACCACGATTCTATTTAGTTTAAACTATTATTCTATTTTCATAAAAATTCTAAAATCCTTTTCCAGTTTTCGATTTTTCAACAAGAATTCCTTACTTCAACCTCTTAACCCATAGATTTATTCCAAATTCATGAACCACCCCCCGGTTTTTCTATTTGATTGTATAGCGTATACCCACTATACACATAACACAAAGCAGACGGGATTCCATTTTAATCATAGAATTATTATTTGATTCTTTTTCCTCTTTTGAATCAAAACTTCTCGAATTATCCTAATCTCTAAGAGAAATTCTTTGATTCTTCAACCTCAATGAAATAGGAACAGTTCCCTTCATTTTTATATTACTACATTTGGATGAAATCGAATCGGATTCAAATATGAAATTTTTTTTTATTGATTCCTGTCAAAAATAAACAATTGGAGTAAAAGGGCGTCTTTTTTAATGAATCCGTTTTTACGTTATTTCGTACTGTACAATTCCTTTGTTTGTGAGATCATTTTCTCACGAAAGGAAATTCAAAAAAATTATAGAATGGATTAATACACCTATGTCTAGATCTGGGATAAATGGAAATTTTATTGATAAAACTTTTTCAATTGTAGCCAATATCTTATTACGAATAATTCCGACAACTTCAGGAGAAAAAGAGGCATTCACCTATTACAGAGATGGTGCGATTTGATTTTTTTTATTTCTTTTTTTTTTTTT